AGAAGCTACCATTGAGATCGACACAGCTGAGATCGGAAAATCTTCGGGAGTTCCTCTCTGCAATCTTTTTCCTTCTTCTTGTGGCTGGAAGTCTCGTTGTGGTACATCTTTACGTTGTTTTCTCGATCGCTAGTGAGTTACAGACAGAGTTCAAAACGGTCAAATCTTTGATAATGGAATCATCTATGCTTGAGATTGAGGTGGGAAAACTTCTGGATAGGTATCCTCTATCTGAATCGAATTCTTTCGGGTTGTTCAGGTTAACTAATCTCTTTCTAGGTGCTCTGCAAAAGCTGTTCTTGCGTAATGCTGATGGAATACGCTTTAATAAGAAGAAAAATTGGAAGAAAAAGCTCGTCGAGATCATCGATCTCATAAGTATGCCCTTCGATCCACTCGCTTTTTTGATAAATACGAGATATCTAAGTCATACAAGTAAAGAGATCTATTCAGTGCTAAGAAAAAGGAGCGGGTATTGGATTGATGAAACGATAGAAGACTGGGCCGCAAACAGTGATTGGGTTGAGGATGAAGAAAGAGAAGTCTTGATTCAGTTCTCCACCTTAACGCCAGAAAAAAGGATTGATCGAATTTTATGGAGTCTGACTCAGAGTGATCATTTCTCAAAGAATGACTTTGATTCTCCACTGATGGAACAACCGGGAGAAATTTACTTAGGAAACTTAATTGACCTTCATAACAAGGATCTACTAAATTATGAGTTCGATACATCCTCTTTAGCAGAAAGACGGCTATTCCTTGCTCATTATCAGACAATCACTTATGCACAAACCCCGTCTGGGGCTAATAGTGTTCATGTCCCATCTGATCTACAACCCTTTTCGCTCCGCTTAGCTGTAACCCCCTCTCGGGGTATTTTAGTGATAGGTTCTATAGGAATTGGACAATCCTATTTGGTCAAATACCTAACGAAAAACTCCTATCTTCCTTTCATTACGATATTTCTGGACAAGTTCCGGGATACAGTTTTTCGTTTTGCTGATGATGATGATGACAGTGATGCCAGTGATGATGAGATCGAGATTTTTATTGATGCTCGTGACCCTATTGAGGCTATTAATCAAGATATTCATGTTTTTGACGATATGGATATTGATTTTGATCCTAGTATCTATAGTTTTGAGGAGAGAGATGCTCATGACGATAAGATTAATATGGAGCTGGAACAGCTAACTAGGATGGATGCGCTAACTGAGGAGATGGACACGGTGTGGCGCGTAGCCCAATTTTATATCAGCCTTCAAATCGAATTAACAAAAGCAATCTCTCCTTGCATAATATGGATTCCAAACATTCATGAGCTGCATTTTAGGGATTCGGGTTCCTTCTCCCTCGAGCTATTAGTGAACCTTCTCTCCTGGGATTGTGAAAGATCTTCCACTGGAAATAGTCTTGTTATTGCTTCGACCCATTTTCCCCAATTCGTGGATCCCTCTCTAATAGCTCCGCATAGATTAGATACGTGCATTAAGGTACGAAGGCCTCTTATTCCACAACAACGAAAGCACTTTTTCACTCTTTCATATACTAGGGGATTTCGCTTGGAAAAAAAAGCGTTCCAGGCTAATGGATTCGCGGCCATAACCATGGGTTCCAATGCACAAGATCTTATAGCACTTACCAATGAGGCCCTATCGATTAGTATTTCACATGGGAAATCAATTATAGACGAAAATACAATTAGATTCGCTCGTCATAGACAAACTTGGGATTTGCGAGCCCATGTAATACCGGTTCCGAATTCTCCGCTCCTTTTCTATCAGATAGGAAGGGCTGTCGCACAAAATTTACTTCTAAATAATTGCCCCATAGATCCGATATCTATCTATTTGCAGAAGACATTCTGTAACGAAGGGGATTTTTATTTGTACAGCTCGTACGTCGAACTTGGAATGAGCACGAAGAAATTAACGATACTTCTTTATCTTTTGAATTGTTCTGCCGGATCGGTCGCTCAAGATCTTTGGTCTCCACCCGAACCAGAGGAAAACAATAGGATCGCTTATGGTAGACTCGTTGAGAATGATTTTGATCTAGTTCATGGCCTATTAGAAATAGAAGGCATTCTAGAGGGATTCTCACGGACAGATCTAGAGGGATGCTCACGGACAGAAAAAGATTGCAGTCAGTTTGATAAGGATCGAGTGCCATTGCTTCTTCGGCCCGAACCAAGGAATCCCTCAGATATGATACAAAATGGATTTCAATCTATGATTGATCAGAAATTTATCTATGAATCGGAGGAGGTGTTTGTAGCGGGGGAAAAAGTCAACCCGCAGAAGATGTTCTCCAATTTCATAGTTTGGGCTCCTAGAATATGGTCCCCTTGGGGCTTTCTATTTGATTGGGTCGAAAGGACCAATGACAATGAATTGGGAGTTCCCTATTGGTCCAGTTCATTTTGGGCCAAGCAGATCCAGTTCGTTCTTGCGGACTATGAAGAGGATGAGCTTGAAGAGAATGATCAAGAGAATGATTC